ATTAAGAATTTCATCTTTAGACCAAAAACAAGCAAGAGGTGGAATACCACATAGAGAAAGTGTCCCTAAAAAAAAAGAAGTTTTTGTAATTGGCACATATTTTAGTAAACCACCCATAAGAACCATATTTTGACTTTTATTTGGAGAATATCCAACAATAGGCTCCATTGAATGAATAATTGATCCAGATCCTAAAAACAATAATGCTTTAGAATAAGCATGAGTAATCAAATGAAATAAAGCCGTTCGATAAGACCCCATACCTAAAGCTAACATCATATACCCCAATTGAGACATTGTAGAATAGGCTAAACTTCTTTTAATATCGTTTTGAGCAAGAGCTAAAGTAGCTCCTAAAAGTACTGTTATTATACTTAGCAAAGATATGAAATTCATTATGTAAGGTATAACTATAAAAAGGGGAAAAAGCCGAGCTACAAGAAAAATTCCCGCTGCCACCATAGTAGCAGCATGGATAAGAGCTGAAATAGGAGTAGGACCCTCCATAGCATCGGGTAACCATACATGAAGGGGAAATTGAGCAGATTTAGCAACTGCACCAGAAAATAATAGGAAGACGCATAAAGTTCCAAATAAAAAATGGACCTCATTAGTAGAAATAAAGTTATTGAATATTTGGAACAAATCTCGAAATTCAAAGCTACCTGTTATCCAATAAAGACCTAAAATTCCTAATAATAAACCAAAATCCCCGATACGGTTAGTCACAAATGCTTTTTGGCAAGCATTTGCGGCAAGGGGTCGTGTGAACCAAAAACCTATTAATAGATAAGAGCACATTCCAACTAATTCCCAAAAAAGATAAATTTGTATCAAATTAGAACTGGTAACTAATCCCAACATAGATGCATTGAAAAAACTCATATAAGCAAAAAATCTCAAGTATCCTTGATCATGAAACATATAATTATCACTATAAATAAGAACCATAACTCCGATAGTAGTGATTAATATTGACATAATAGAAGTAAGTGGATCAATCAAATAGCCAAACTCTAAAGAAAAATCATTATTGATGGTCCAAGACGATATATATTGATAAATGGAACTCCTATTTATTAGTTGAATAGATAGGTCGGCTGAAAAAACCATAACTATACTTAACAAGAAAATACTATGAAACGACCACATACGTCGAAGATTTTTTGTTGCCGTCGGAAAAAAGATAAGACCTAGTCCTATTACAATAGGAACTGGAAGTGGAAGGAGAGGTATGAGCCATGCATATTGATATGTATGTTCCATAATTTTTTTTCTTTCAAGATTATTTCTAATTCACCAGATCCTATCGAATTGTAAAAGAAAAAATCAAGATAGGTAAGAACTAAAAAAGTTTTATTCTGAATTATTCTCAGTGTTTCTTCAATACTTCAAATATTCAAATCAAGAAGTGTAAATTGGTCAAATAACATGGAGAACTCATTTGTGAAAACGGAATACTTAGTTTTAAAATAAAAGAAAAATGAAAATTTTTAAATTAGGTATATTCTCTCTTTCACCTTAGCCAATTAATAGGAAACTTTATATTTAAAGTAGTTATTAGATCAAAGCTGGGTAATTAGTCGATGAATTTGATTCCAGGTATAAATGACTAAAATAAACTAAGATCGAAATGGAAGCTGTTTGTTTTTTTTTTCTGAGGTTAGTAGCATATCATCTATGGATAGATAGATAATGAAAAAGAATTCGTTTTGAACAATAGATGTCTTTCACATCCAATGATATTATTGAAAAACCTTTTAAATTTTGAATGGCAGTTCCAAAAAAACGTACTTCTCTGGCCAAAAAGCGTATTCATAAAAGGTTGTGGAAAAGGAAGGGATATTGGGCAGCGTTAAAAGCCTTTTCATTAGGTAAATCCCTTTCTACTGGTAATTCAAAAAGTTTTTTTGTACCGACACCTAAATAATAATAGATTCAAATAATCGGAATCGGACAAATGTTAATTTAGGGTAGAATAGGACTACAAAATTTTTATTATCTAATGCAATACCTAGTAAAGCGTAAATGGAACTTTTTGACTATTCTATAATGGTATAAAAAAAAAAATCCCGAAAGCAATATTTTTTTGCGAAATAAAAATCCCCACCCCGGAAATAAGAAAACATACTCAAAATAAACTATTTGAAACCTTCTATCTGGTGGGGATTTTTATTTCCCCCATCTCTCCCTTTCGCACAATCTTTTTTTATGCTTTCCTAAGATAGGAGGTAGCACTTTTTATTTACAAATACAACACTGGACAGAATAAAAGACCTGAACAAACCTGACTATTCAGTTTATTAAGTTCATTAATTTAGCCATTTACTAAAAAAAGTTCAGAACAGTTACTTAACTCATTAAATCTCGACACTTAAATAATAATAGCTTATTATCATTTTAAGTAAGCCGCTATGGTGAAATTGGTAGACACGCTGCTCTTAGGAAGCAGTGCTTGAGCATCTCGGTTCGAATCCGAGTAGCGGCACATTCTCTTCTAAACGAGATAGAATAAGTCCTATAATGAATTCAATTCCGATACCTTATTTTAAAAATGGATATGATATTTTTTACTGTCGAACATATATTAACTCATATTTCTTTTTCCCTTGTTTCAATTGTAATTACAATTTATTTGATAAGCTTCGTAGTCGATGAAATGATAGGACTCTCTAATTCCGCTGAAAGAGGTCTAATAGCTATTTTTTTCTGTCTAACAGGATTATTAATTATTCGTTGGATTTATTCACACCATTTTCCATTAAGTGATTTATGTGAATCGTTAATTTTCCTTTCGTGGAGTTTCTCGATTATTCATATGTTTCCATATTTTAAAAAAACAAATTTACGCGTAATAACTGCACCAAGTGCTATTTTTACTCAAGGATTTGCCACTTCGAGTCTGTTAACTGAAATGCATCAATCCACAATATTAGTACCTGCTCTCCAATCCCAGTGGTTAATGATGCATGTAAGTATGATGTTATTAGGTTATGCAGCTCTTTTATGTGGATCATTATTATCAGTATCTCTTCTAGTCATTACATTTAGAAAGGATATCGAAATTTTTGCTAACAGCCATTTTTTTTTTACTGAGTTATTTTACTTTGGTCAGATCCAATACATGAATAAAAGAAGGAATGTTTTACAAAGCATCTCCTTTGATTCTGCTAAAAATTATTACCGATCCCAATTGATTCAACAATTAGATCATTGGAGTTATCGTGTTATTAGTCTAGGGTTTATCTTTTTAACTATAGGGATTCTTTCCGGAGCAGTCTGGGCTAATGAGGCCTGGGGATCATATTGGAATTGGGACCCAAAAGAAACTTGGGCCTTTATTACATGGACTATATTCGCGATTTATTTACATACTCGAACAAATACAAATAGGAAAGTTGCCAATTCTGCAATTGTAGCTTCTATGGGCTTTATTATAATTTGGGTATGCTATTTTGGGGTCAATCTCTTAGGAATAGGGCTACATAGTTATGGTTCATTTCAATTAACATCTACTTGAATAAAAAAAAGAATAAAAAAGGCCTACCGATTAGCGACAGAAAATAGCATAGATAAATAAAAATCTAATAAATCTTAGTTGAACGTCAAGAGCCGTTTGAATCAAGTATTGTATTGATTCAAATGGCTCTCACAAAGGCTAAATAGATCCAGTTACAATTCTTTTTCTATTAATGAGTTAATTAAGTCAAAAATTTATCTATAAAAAAATTATCTATAAAAATATTTACATAAAATACTTTGAACCTTATCAACTGATAATGAAAAAACGAAATCCGGGTAAAGACCAATACCTATTATGGGTAGAACGATGGAGATCGAAACAAATAGTTCTCGTGGTCCCGAATCAAAAAAATAGGAATTTGGAACAGTAAATAGCTTGTATCCATAGAACATCTGGCGTGACATAGATAATAAATAAATAGGAGTTAATATCATCCCCATTGCCATTACACAAGTAATTAGTATTTTTGTCATTAAAAGATATTTTTGACTAGTAATTAGTCCAAAAAAGACTATCAATTCCGCAACAAAACCACTCATACCCGGTAATGCAAGAGAAGCCATCGATAATATACTCAACATCGTGAATATTTTGGGCATTAAAATAGCTATCCCACCCATTTCATCGAGATAAACAAGACGGATTCGATCATAACCCGTTCCTGCCAAGAAAAAAAGCCCAGCACCAATAAAGCCATGAGAGATTATTTGTAAAAGAGCTCCGTTGAGGCCCGTATCAGTAATAGAGCCAATTCCTATAATTATGAAACCCATATGAGATACAGAAGAATAGGCTATTCGTTTTTTTAAATTACGTTGGCCAAGAGATGTTAAAGCTGCATAGATTATTTGGATCGTACCAACTATTATCAACCATGGAGAAAATAGCGAATGAGCGCGGGGTAATAATTCCATATTGATCCGAACCAACCCATATGCTCCCATTTTTAATAAAATTCCAGCTAGAAGCATACAAGTACTATAATGTGCTTCCCCGTGGGTATCTGGTAACCAAGTATGTAGGGGTAGAATCGGTAATTTGACAGCAAAAGCAATAAGAAATAAAATATAGAATATTATTTCCAATGCCACAGGATAGGATTGATTAGATAATATTTCAAAATTGAATGTTGGTTCATTGGAACCATATAAACCGATACCCAGAACTCCCATTAACAGAAATATGGAACCTCCTGCAGTGTACAAAATAAACTTGGTAGCTGAGTATAGACGTTTCTTTCCTCCCCATAAGGATACAAGTAAATAAACAGGAATTAATTCTAACTCCCACATGATGAAAAAAAGTAAAAGGTCCCGGGAAGAAAATAATCCTATTTGGCCACTATACATTGCTAACATCAAGAAATGGAAAAATCGTGAATCTCGAGTAACGGGCCAAGCTGCCAAAGTAGCTAAAGTAGTAATAAATCCCGTTAATAAAATGGGTCCTATAGAAAGTCCATCTATTCCTAATCTCCAGTAAAAAGAAAAAAAACGTATCCATTTATACTCCTCGGCCAGTTGTATTAAAGGATCGTCAAATCGGAAATGATAACGGAATGCATAGGTCATTAGAAGGAGTTCTAAAATACATATACATATAGTGTACCACCTAATTATTTTATTTCCTTTCTGAGGGAGAAAGAAAATAAAAGAACCTGCAGATATCGGAAAAGTTACAATTAAAGTTAACCAAGGAAAAAAGTTCATGGTAAAGATAAGATACACTTAGACCATAAAAAACCCGTACTAAAAAAAAGAAATGGAAACTATATATTATTTTGAGCACGGGTTTTTGTCGGTAAAAAATGGATTAGTGCTATTTTTTTTTGAACGTATCAATAAGCTAGGCCCATGCTACGAGTTGTTTCATGCCATAAATAAACCCGAACACTCAAGAAATCCGTTGGACAGGCGGATTCACATCGTTTACAACCAACACAGTCTTCTGTTCTTGGGGCGGATGCTATTTGTTTCGCTTTACACCCGTCCCACGGTATCATTTCTAATACATCTGTGGGGCAGGCTCGAACACATTGAGTACATCCTATACATGTATCGTAAATTTTTACTGAATGTGACATTGAATCTCTAAATTTTTGAACGTCATAAATTTTCAATCTAATAAACTTGTACATGAATCATGTATTGAGATATCAGATGAATCAATGATTTACCAAAATTTTTATACAAAATTTATTTTGATTTATGGATCAGCTTATACAAACGAGTAAAGATACTTTTATTTAGTCCATCTTCGTAAATAGGAATATGACCCTATATTTAATATCATACATACTAATTGGACTTACTGAATAACAATTTTTTATTTGCGTCGATAAAGATTCAAATTTTTGAATGCATATTCATATTATTTATTCAAGAAATTTGATTGATTGGTGCGAGTTGATTTTCTATTACGATAAATTGAGGAAATAATTGCTGGTCCAATAGCTGCTTCAGCGGCTGCAATAGCTATTACAAAAATTGAGAAAATATCTCCTACTAATTGGCGGCTATCAAAAAAATCAGAAAATGTTACGAAGTTTATATTAACTGCATTTAGGATAAGTTCAAGACACATAAGGGCTCTAACCATATTTCGGCTCGTGATCAATCCATAGATACCGATAGAAAATAAATAGGCACTCAAAATAAGTACATATTCGAGCATCATTGACCGACTCCTTATCAATCTTGATTCATTTCAATATGAACAACAACTCAACTTATTCTATTGACTAGAATCGAAAAAAAAAAGTACGGAACAGGGACAAAGAAATAGATTTCTAATATTGAGACTAGGTACTAGATTGAATTAAAAAAACATTTCTTATCTTATCTATGAACGTTTGAAAGCTTTATTACTGACGAGCTACCGCAATTGCACCTATCAAAGCAAATAAAAGAATTATTGAAATGAGCTCAAATGGAAGAAAAAAATCTGTTGATAAATGAATCCCAATTTGTTGACTATTACTTATCAAATCCTGTTCTACAATATGGTTTGATCTTGTAGTCCAAATAATCCCGTACCATGAGGTATCTGGAATAGTAGTAATTAGTGAAACAAAAATACTTGTACAAACCACTGAAGTAACCCCATCTCCAACAGTCCAAAACTCGAAATCTTTGTAATATTCTGAACCATTAATAAACATCACAGCAAATATGATTAAAACATTTATAGCTCCCACATAAATAAGAAGTTGGGCAGCAGCTACAAAATGGGAATTTGATGAAATATAGAACAAGGATATACAAACAAGAACGAATCCCAATGAAAAGGCGGAATAAATTGGATTAGTAAATAATACTACTCCTAGACCTCCTAATATAAGACCTGATCCCAGAAAGATTAAAAGAAAATCGTGTATTGGTCCCGGTAAATCCATTATATATAATATAAAATAAGAATAAAAAAAATAGAAATGTTTCATGACCTTATTGATCGGACCAGGAAAAGTAAAATTATCCGGAATATATTTTTAATTGAAAGAATAAATGTGTATTGATATAGGTTTAATAATTGGACCAATATCATTCTTTTTTGAGGTTCAATTCGGCAGTTCAAAAAAAAATTCCTTTATATCAAAAGACTACATTAGTAATTATCATTTTTTTCTAAAAGGCGTTTAGCCATTTTTTATTTGAGGCGCATTCGAAATTGTTCGAATTGTGTAATCGTCAATTAATGCCAATGGTAAACGACCCAAAGCAATTTGATTATAATTCAATTCGTGACGATCATACGTAGAAAGCTCATATTCTTCAGTCATTGATAAACAATTTGTGGGGCAATACTCAACGCAATTACCACAAAATATACAGATTCCAAAATCAATACTGTAATTAAGCAATTGTTTCTTTCGGATCCTAGTTTGTAGTTTCCAATCAACAACAGGTAAATTTATCGGGCATACGCGAACACATACTTCACAAGCAATGCATTTATCAAATTCAAAGTGAATTCGACCGCGGAAACGCTCTGATGGAATTAATTTCTCATAAGGATATTGAATCGTTACAGGTAAACGATTTGCGTGGGATAAAGTAATCATAAAACCTTGACCGATGTACCTTGCAGCTCGTACTGTTTGTTCACCATAATTGATGAACCCAGTTACCATAGGGAACATATCGCGAATAGCTATGAATAATTTGATGATTGTTTCCTTCTCTTGTTTCAGATAAGTCTACGTATAGACTCGCATGGTTAGAGTGAAAGGAGTTGGGAAGAAGTTGTTAATAATAAATTACCGAGAGAAATAGGTAAAAGAAATTTCCATCCAAGATTTAATAATTGATCCATTCTCAGCCTAGGTAAAGTCCATCTTGTTGTAATAGGAATGAACAAAAACAAATAAGTTTTAACTAATGTAATAAAAATACTAATGATTGTTCCAAAGACTCCGCCTGCTTTTTCAAAAAGTTCAGGAATGGATATATATGGAATAGAGAGATTCCAACCACCCAAGTAAAGAACTATTACAAAAAATGAAGAAACTAATAGATTTAGATAGGATGCAACAAAAAATAAACCAAATTTGATACCTGAATATTCGGTTTGATAACCTGCTACTAATTCTTCTTCTGCTTCTGGTAAATCGAAGGGTAACCTCTCACATTCGGCTAGAGAAGCAATTAGAAAAACGATAAACCCTATTGGTTGACGCCACAAATTCCACCCCCATAAACCATATTTTGACTGTGCTTCAACTATATCAACTGTACTTGAACTATTAGATAATCATAGTCGGTGATAACATTACTGTTACTATCGCTATTACAGAACCGTACATGAGATTTTCATCTCATACGGCTCCTCTAGGAGCCTAAATAAATTTTAGGACCGGGTTGGTATTATTTAACGTGATATACTTGTATGTTAGATAGAGTCAAAATCTATGAAAAAGCCCTGAATTAGCCCAATGTAATTCCGTCTGCTATAAAAAAAAGTATTTCTGAATTAATCTCATCCTTTACTTTTACTTTAATTGTAAGAATTTCAATATTATTTGAGTAATAACTTAAGCCGTTCATAAAATACTCCTTTTAATACTATATATAAATATTCCAACCCAGGATTTTCGATTACGAAAAAAAATATTACATATTCCATTACTTCATCACTCATTACAGGACTTTTATCCCTATGAATATAACTATATTACAGAAAGAATATAACTATATTAAAGAAAGAATAAAAAAGGTCACTCTTTTTTATTGGAATTGCATTCTTTCTATTTTGTTCGTTCCTGTTCTTCTTTTTCTTCTTTCTCAAAAAGGGGTCCTTTCAAAAAGGATTCTTTCGTTCCTGATAGTTTTTTTTTCAGTGGATAGGGGCATACTCTGAATCGGAATCGTGGGAAGTACTACCAGATCATTTCTACCAACTTAAAGCCCCAATGAGTGTTCCTGTTATGCGGAAATACGTTTTTGTATAATTTGCATAATCTCTATTACTAATCCTTTGTGTACTTTGGTATTTCTAACCACCCACTCATTTTTTATCAACTCACTATTATGGTAATACCTACATACAAACGATAGTGAAAAACCCATAAAGTTTGGTTGTTATTTTAAATCCGCTTCAAGTCAGGATGATCAATCAACCGATCTTGGGATAAACAGTGTGAATTACTTATATTTACTTCTGTTTAATCCTTATACATAGGAAATGAGACTTACTATTTTTACTGCAAATTTAGAAGCTGTTTTCTTTCACTCATAGAACTATCGGATTGTGTTCATCAGTTAGGTTAATGAACAAAAAAATGAAGTGATTTCTTTAATTCAGACAATTTCTTTCCAACGAAAAGAAAAAGGACAATAGAGAAAATGTTTCAACGAATCGCACGTAGAGATATTGATAACACGCATAGAGTTAATGGTATTTCATAACTAATCGATTGAGCAGCAGCCCGTAAACCACCTAAAAAAGAATATTTGTTATTTGATCCATATCCTGACATAAGAAGTCCAATTGGCGAAATACTTGAAATGGCAATCCATAAAAAAACACCAATATTGAGATCGGCTAGAACAAGATGATAGCCAAAAGGGATTACTAAATAACTTAATAGAATTGATATGACTGCTATGGATGGTCCGATATTGAATAAATAAGTATCGCCTCTAGATGGAAGAAGGTTTTCTTTGAAAAGTAGTTTTGTACCATCTGCTAAAGCTTGAAGAATTCCAAAAGGTCCAGCATATTCAGGTCCAATACGTTGTTGTAGTCCTGCAGCTATTTCTCTTTCTAACCAAACAATTACTAGTACACCTATTGTGATTCCCACTATAACAGTCAAAATCGGAATAAGCATCAATATGATCTCATACACCTCTTTTAAGGATTCCCATTTTAAAAAAGCATTGATATCTTGTACTTCTGTTGTATCAATTATCATTTTAACGATCAACTTCTCCCATAATGATATCTATACTACCTAGTATCGTCATAATATCAGCCAATTTCATTCTTTTAACTAGCTGAGGAAGAATTTGCAAATTGATAAAACCCGGCGGTCTAATTTTCCATCTCCAAGGAAAAATTTTCCCATCTCCTAGCAGAAAAATTCCCAATTCGCCTTTTGGGGCTTCGACTCTCGCATAAAGTTCTTGTTTCGACAATTCAAAAGTGGGAGAGGTTTTTTTACTAATGAAGCGATATTCAAAATCATTCCATTGGGAATCCCTTACTTTATCAAAACATCGTATTTCTAAATTCTCATAAGGTCCTCCCGGAATTCCTTCTAAAGCTTGTTGAATAATTTTGATAGATTCCTCAATTTCACTGATCCTTACTAAATAACGAGCTAACGAATCTCCTTCTTTTTGCCATTGGACTTCCCAATCAAATTCGTCATAACACTCATAATGATCAACTTTACGAAGATCCCAGTCTATTCCGGACGCTCGTAGCATTGGGCCCGATAAACCCCAATTTAGTGCTTCTTCTCCACTCAAAATTCCTACTCCCTCAACACGTTCTAAAAAAATGGGATTGCGTGTAATAAGTTTTTGATATTCCGAAATTCCGGTTAAAAAATAGTCGCAGAAATCAATGCATTTATCTATCCACCCATACGGTAAATCAGCGGCAACTCCTCCGATACGAAAAAAATTATGCATCAATCTCATACCAGTAGCAGCTTCGAACAGATCATATACTAATTCTCGTTCTCGGAAAATGTAGAAGAAGGGAGTTTGTGCACCAATATCCGCCATAAAAGGGCCAAGCCATAGTAAATGAGAAGCTATACGACTTAATTCTAACATAATTACTCTAATATAACTGGCTCGTTTAGGTACTTGAATATTCCCTAACTGTTCCGGTGCATTTACGGTTATGGCTTCGGTGAACATAGTAGCCAAATAATCCCAACGAGTTACATAAGGTAAATATTGGATAATTGTTCTATTTTCTGCAATTTTTTCCATTCCTCTGTGTAAATACCCCAATATTGGTTCACAGTCAACAACATCTTCACCATCTAGAGTAATGATGAGTCGAAGAACGCCGTGCATTGATGGGTGATGAGGTCCCATATTTACTATCATAAGTTCATTTCTTATAATTGGTACATTCATAGGTTGTTCCTTGATTCATTTTTCTAGGAATTGCAGAAAACAAAAAGAAATTCATCAAAATTCATAATCCAATAACCAATAAATTCAATTTTAGTTATTGGAATTAACGACTTTTAGGTTCCCGAATATCTAGTCGATCAATTAATTCTTTATAACGTATTCCATTTTTTTTTGACAAATAACACAGCAGCCGTTGACGTTTTCCCAGAATTTTCTTTAGACCTCTCTGAGATAAATAATCTTTTCTGTGCAATTCCAAATGTGAAGTAAGTCTTCGGATTTGCTGAGTGAAATTAACTACTTGAAATTCAACGGATCCCTTGGTTTCTTCTTTTTTTTCTTGTTTTTGGGAAATAACTGAGGAAACTGAATTCTTTAGCATAAAACCAAACCCTCTCCAACTTTTTTAAAATATGAGTTTTATGGATCAGTAATAATAATGGTGGACTTTAATCCGGAGATAGAAAAAGGGTGGAACGCAGAACATAAAAGAGAGAAAAAAGAAACTTTAAAGACTAAAAATCTTTTGATGAATCATAGATCTAATTGATATATTATTGAATTTGTATTCATGTATTAGAATAGAATATAAGACAATACGTGTCTACGTTTGTTTAGTTTTTTATGGGAGATATCTTACAGAATAGAAATAAGAATATCCTATCATGTATTTCATACATTTAGAATTGTGGATACATATGTATTCTTAACATACTGAAAGAACTCCCAGTATTGCTATTAAACCAATAACGATTCATAGAAACTAAATCTTCTAATTGACAAGTTGGCCAAAGAAAAAACTTTAATCTATTAAGACGGTTGCTTTCAATCAAAAATGGACCAGAAATTTTGACATTGGTTCCGTTGAAAAATCCCAGATTTATATCTATACCTTTGGTTTTTTTTGAATTAAAAGACATTAGAATTCTTAACTCTTTTCGACGGCTCGGCGATAAAATAGTTTCAAGAACAAGTAAACTTGAGTTTTTTATGTCTCTATTTTCAAGAATTTTTTGCTCTTTTGCAATGGATTTTGCAAAATCCATTTTTTCTCCATACCTTGGATTAGTTTGATAATTAGTCTTCTGCAATAATGAAACCCGTATGCTTTGATACATAAGAAACTGTCCAGGATTATTTATAGCCATACGAACTGGTTCAATAAAAAATACTCCCCTTTGCATCCATTCTGTAACATATTTATGACTCGGCATTATATCTAGATTTATTGTTCCTCTTTGAATAGCGGATAGGGCGCTTTCTCTTGGATTTCGCAAGCTAAGCAGGAGACAATATACTTTGATATTTTTCATTAGTGTTAGATTGAAAAAAAAAGACCATCTCAATTGAACAAGCAAATGACTTGTTAGTAAAAAATCGGGGTCTTCCTCCGTATTGCTTTCGATTATACGTTTTTTTATGTCCGATTCCACCCTATAGTCTAAAAAATCACCGTAGTCTGAAACATATTTTTCTTGGTTTAAGAGAAGGGATCCAAGAGTCCATTTTTGCTTTAGGGTGATATTTTTTTTTTCACTCAAACTTTTCTTTTCATTAAAATTTAAAAGAAGTGATTTGATTGGTATGATCCATAGTTTTAGTTTATATACATTATAAAGGAGTATCAATTCTGGTAAGAACCAAAGTTCTTCATTCAAAATTGGAAATTCTTCGTTCATTCCCAGCCAATCGAAAAAGCTTTGAATCCTTGGATTGGTTTGCTCAGTTTGGTGAGTCGTCAAATCAAAAAAAACCTTCTTATCGATTTGTTCAATTAGTTGATAATTACTTATCTTAGTATTCTTGGTATTAGTCTGGATCCAGGTTTCAATATTGACTCTTTTTCTAAGATACAAATGGATAATTCTGTAATAAAAAAAAGATTTATTCATATCCGTAATAGCTTTTTCGCCTAAAGAATTGTTATCGCCTCGCGTAAAAAGTTTTCGTTTATTTGTGTTGTAATTATAGGATATTTTTTGGTTATTGTTTCCTTGTGATGGTAAAAGAAAAATATATGAGTTCTTCTTATTTTCATAATTAATCGATTTATATGATAAGAGATCATATCGACAATTTTTTTTAAAATTTCCTTTGTGATTTGATAATGAGTGTAATCCATAATCATTAATTGCCTTTTCGTAACGAATTAACCCATCGTTTTCATATAAATCCGATTTTGATGAATCCTTATTTTCATTTTGTTTTATAGAGCGGCTGTTTTGTTTTTTTTTCCATTTTTTTGGTAGCAATCCAGACCATCTAATATGAGATATATTATATTGATAATGATTCTGTAACCAGCTTTTCCATTCATTTCTTCCAGAAGTAAGAAATTTCTTCGTTTTTAATTCCAAATCAAATATTCCTTGTGCTCCAAAATCATCCTTTATTTTATCTTTTAAACAAAGAGATGTTTCATGATATTGACGTGCAGATCTGAATCTTAAGGTGTATAAGTTAAAAATGCAACTTTGTGATAATTTATACCCTACAAAGGCTTGTGATAAAGAAGATAAGTCAAAAAACAATTTTGAAGTTTTATTACTAATATAAAAAGAGGACTTTCTAAAGTCTTTTTTTTTTTCTTTTTTAGTTATTTCATTATTGTAAGTGTACTTATCCATTTTTTTTTTTTTTGATTCAAAATCAAAAAAAAGCTGTCCCTTGATCCTTATTATATTAATAACTAGGACGATAGCAATGTATACTCTTTCAATAAAAAATTTGATAAAATACTGCGAGTTAAAGATTAGTCGAGTCATTCGGTTTTTTACTATTTGACAAATAATTTGTATTTTTTTGAATTCTAATCTTTTTATGGCATGCCGCTTTTTGTTAAACCCATTATTTATCTCATGAGTTCTAAAATTTTTTTTCTTGCTTTTTATTATTTTTTTTAGTTGATTTTGGATTGTGCTTGTTCTAATAGTCATATCTTGCATTTTTTTTTCTGTTAGCGAATGTGTTGTCCAATTTTTTGATCGAGTTGGAATGGGCAATTTGTGAATTATTTGATTATTTTTTATCACATCTTTGTCGTTTTTAGTTTCACCCCATTCATCTAGTTCGCTCAACCCAAATAAAAAAATTCTTTTTTTTTTTGAGGGGGCATTTATTAGTCTTTTTAGAACTAGACCTTTTTTGTTAATCCAGTTTTTTATTTCTTTGAACATTTTGAAAATAAAAAAAAAATTTGTTTTCAATTTTATCATTTTTTTTATGAGTTCTTTAAAAATGGGTACAAAAAAGGAAGGCTCCTTTTGAGGTGAACCAAACGGCTGTTTGGTTGTCCTCCCCCACACAGTTAAAAAACACTTTTTTTTTTTCAATCGACCCATTTGAGGGAATTCAGGTTTCGATCTATGCCAAGGTTTCAGATAGAAAGGAAATAAGATCTTTATCTGAATACCTTCACTTAACCAGTTTTTCGGCAAGTCTTTTTCGGATAGTTCAACACCACTATAAGTGCATTTAACATGCGTTTCCTTATTCCAATTTTCGAAATCCTCGGACCATTCGGGAAATTGAAATAATAAGATACGTCCAATATTTTTAGCTATTATCAATGAGGGTAATATAATATATTTCCTAAGAATTGATTTTATTATTAATATACAACTCCTTGTTAATTGAGGAGTTAGAATACCGTTCGGAGGTTCTTCCGCTATTTCGATCCCTATTGTTGCTTCTCTTTTATACTTTTCATTTTTATCCGTTTTTTCTGAAAGTTCAGATTCTTTAGTTTTTGTCATCCAATTTCGGAAAATGCGTTTAATCAGTCCAGAAATATCAAAATAAGAAAGGATCGGTTTGTCGAGTTTGTACAAAAAAAGTGGGGAATGTACATTTGCTTGAGACAGTTTTAAAATAGGTATTTTA